TACATCTCCTACTACTGGTGGGGTGACAGCTAGTTTTGGTATGTTGGGGGATATCATTATTGCCGAACCCAATGCCTACATTGCATTTGCGGGTAAAAGAGTAATTGAACAAACATTGAATAAGACAGTACCTGAAGATTCACAAGCGGCTGAATATTTATTCCATAAGGGCTTATTCGATTCAATCGTACCGCGTAATCCTTTAAAGGGCGTTCTGAGTGAGTTATTTCAGCTCCATGCTTTCTTTCCTTTGACTCAAAATGAAATCAAGTAGAGCCTCAAATTCTTTTATTTGTGACGAGCGAGTACTTATTTAGTTTATAGGAATCAAAGTCAAAATCCAAAGAATGAATTCTTCTTTGGTAACATAAGATTTAACTGCAGAAAGAATCATGCGGATAATCTTTTTTTTACCGATATTCCTGATTAGTGATCAGGAAACCTCTATAAAAAAAAGCGAATTCTTTCTTCCGCGAAATTAGGCAAGAGGAAACGAAGAAAAAGGATTTCATGTTCCCTTCTTTTTTATTTTAATTCGAAATATAGAGTCTTGCATTTTTCTATATCTCATCTCCTCCCGAGAATCCCTACTTTTTTTTACTCATTTTGACTAAGAATCCTTGTTAGTGGCTCAGATTATAACGAATTTTTCAGGAATTTGTAAGATTTTATTAATGGAAATGGAAATAAATCAAAATTATGAGACAAGAATCAAATTATAAGACAAGAACAAGGTAATAAGATAATAAAAGAAGAATAGTAAGAATAATCAAAAAGTGTATTATCATTATCATACATCTATTTCATGTAGAAATAGAAAGATAAAAAAATCCATTTATTTAGTTCTACATTCCTTGTACTTATTACTTACCTTATTCTTATTTATTATATTATATTATTCTTATTTATTATATATACTCAATATATATTCAGTACTTAATATATATACTCACTTAGATATACTTAGTCTAATTATATAGAATTATATAGGAATTCTAATGATTAGAAAATATCTTTATAACAATAACATAACAGGTCCAAATATTAAATCGAGGTAACCATTCTATGACAACTCTCAGCAACTTACCCTCTATTTTTGTGCCTTTAGTGGGCATAGTATTTCCGGCAATTGCAATGGCTTCTTTATTTCTTCATGTTCAAAAAAACAAGATTGTTTAGATACGGGCAGTAGGGACAAATCTCATCTAGTGTTTTTTAGATCTATGAGCAATTCGATCAATTACTCCTAAAGGTTTACATCAGAATAGTGCTAGTTGATGAGAGTTACTTCGGAAACAAAAAAAAAAGTAAAGTCAAATTCATTTGATTTGGGTTATTCTCCCAATTCCAATAAAATACAACTGGATCCAGTATGGGTTGGCGATCAGAACGTATATGGATAGAACTTATAACAGGGTCTCGAAAACCAAGTAATTTCTGCTGGGCCTTTATCCTTTTTTTAGGTTCATTAGGGTTCTTATTGGTTGGAACTTCCAGTTATCTTGGTAGGAATTTGATATCTTTATTTCTGTCTCAGCAAATTCTTTTTTTTCCACAAGGGATCGTGATGTCTTTCTATGGAATCGCGGGTCTCTTTATTAGCTCCTATTTGTGGTGTACAATTTCGTGGAATGTAGGTAGTGGTTATGATCGATTCGATAGAAAAGAGAGAATAGTGTGTATTTTTCGTTGGGGATTTCCTGGAAAAAATCGTCGTATTTTTCTCCGATTCCTTATGAAAGACATTCAGTCCATCAGAATAGAAGTTAAAGAGGGTATTTATACTCGTCGTGTCCTTTATATGGAAATTAGAGGGCAGGGGGCCATTCCCTTGACTGGTACTGATGAGAATTTGACTCCACTAGAAATTGAACAAAAAGCTGCGGAATTGGCCTATTTCTTGCGTGTACCAATTGAAGTATTTTGAAAAAAAAAATGAACTGAAGAATGAATGCTTTCTTAAAAAAAAACGGAAAAAATGAAATAAAATAATTTTTTGAAATATTTGATATTTTGATAGAAAGGGCGTTCTTTCGTTTCGAAATCCGACTAATATTCATTTTACTTGAAGTGGCTCTTTCGTGCATTCATCGAAAGGGGGCAATTGCTTCGAATTTTAGCAATTGATATCTTTGGAAACAATATTTTTTTTCTTCATTCGAATTGGAACTCTTTCTTATTCTATTTCTGTATTCTTTCTAAATTCAAGAAAGGACTAACTCCCGAATTGCAAATAAAAAACGCGGGAATAGATTTATAGGCTCTATGAGTTGTAATAGAACTTATGCTTGATAGAAATATTATTATCATATAGAATTGACGAATGAGGTGAAGGTGAGGTCATTAAAGACGAAAAATGGCAAAAAAGAAAGCATTCATTCCCCTTCTCTATCTTACGTCTATAGTCTTTTTGCCCTGGTGGATCTATTTTTCATTTAATAAAAGTCTGGAATCTTGGGTTACTAATTGGTGGAATACTAGGCAATCCGAAATCTTCTTGAATGATATTAAAGAAAAGAGTATTCTAAAAAAATTCATAGAATTAGAGGAACTGTTCCTCTTGGATGAAATGATAAAGGAATACCCGGAAACACGTCTACAAAACCTTCGTATCGGAATCTACAAAGAAACGGTCCAATTGATCAAGACGCACAATGCCGATCGTATCCATACGATTTTGCACTTCTCGAAAAATATAATCTGTTTCGTTATTCTAAGCGGTTATTCTATTCTAGGTAATCAAGAACTTATTATTCTTAACTCTTGGGTTCAAGAATTCCTATATAACTTAAGCGACACAATAAAAGCTTTTTCTATTCTTTTATTAACTGATTTATGTATAGGATTCCATTCGACCCATGGTTGGGAACTAATGATTGGTTCTGTCTATAAAGATTTTGGATTTGCTCATAATGATCAAATTATATCCGGTCTTGTTTCCACTTTTCCAGTCATCCTAGATACAATTTTTAAATATTGGATTTTCCGTTATTTAAATCGTGTATCTCCGTCACTTGTAGTGATTTATCATTCAATGAATGACTGAAAAAATGATCCACTGATCCAATTATAAAGTTTGTTACTTTGTACAAGAGTTAAACATTCAAAATTTGACTTATTCTTTTCTTTTTTCTTTCTACCCATCCGGGGGATTCTTCCTATATTCCAGTCAAATTATTTCAGTAAATAGCAGAATCATGGATAGGGAACTATACCAGCGACCTACCTAATTTTATTGTAGAAATCTTCAGGATCAATGATTGGACCATGCAAACTAGAAATGCCTTTTCTTGGATAAAGGAAGAGATTACTCGATCCATTTCCGTATCGCTCATTATATATATCATAACTCGAGCGCCTATTTCAAATGCATATCCCATTTTTGCACAGCAGGGTTATGAAAATCCGCGAGAAGCAACTGGCCGTATTGTATGTGCCAGTTGCCATTTAGCTAATAAGCCCGTGGATATCGAGGTTCCACAAGCAGTACTTCCTGATACTGTATTTGAAGCAGTTGTTCGAATTCCTTATGATATGCAAGTGAAACAAGTTCTTGCTAATGGTAAAAAGGGGGCTTTGAATGTGGGGGCTGTTCTTATTTTACCGGAGGGGTTTGAATTGGCTCCCCCCGATCGTATTTCGCCTGAGATTAAAGAAAAGATGGGTAATCTGTCTTTTCAAAGCTATCGCCCCACTAAAAAAAATATTCTTGTGGTAGGCCCTGTTCCTGGTCAGAAATATAGCGAAATCACCTTTCCTATTCTTTCCCCTGATCCCGCTACTAAGAGAGATGTTCACTTCTTAAAATATCCCATATACGTAGGCGGGAACAGGGGAAGGGGTCAGATTTATCCCGACGGGAGCAAGAGTAATAATAATGTTTATAATGCTGCAGCAGCAGGTATAGTAAGCAATATCATACGAAAAGAAAAAGGGGGATACGAAATAACGATAGTGGATGCATCGGATGGACGTGAAGTGATTGATATTATACCTCCAGGACCAGAACTTCTTGTTTCAGAGGGCGAATCCATCAAACTTGATCAACCATTAACGAGTAATCCTAATGTGGGTGGATTTGGTCAGGGGGATGCGGAAATAGTACTTCAAGATCCGTTACGTGTCCAAGGGCTCTTGTTCTTCTTGGCATCTGTTATTTTGGCACAAATCTTTTTGGTTCTTAAAAAGAAACAGTTTGAGAAGGTTCAATTGTCCGAAATGAATTTCTAGGTCCGCGGATTTATCAACATATTAAGTTCTTTTTACGAACTTCATTTTTGTTGATAATTATGTAATTCTGTATAATCAAAAAATTATGAAAAGCCTTTTGCTTGTTTCTATTCTTTTTCTACCATATTTAGATTTAGAGAATTACTTGTACCGCAGTATTAGTCAGTCATAGTATGTATATTGTGAAGAAGACTATTTTACTTTACCTATTCTTTGTTTTTTCAACCCCAATAAATTGGAGCGGTATGATTATGTCACTGTTTTCAGATTTAAATGTCATAGACATAGAATAGAAATATATTAAGAGTTTTCTATTATAATATAAGAATATAAGAAAATTCGACTAGATACTAAACATAAGATAAATAAAATAAGCAGAGAATATAAAGCATAGTATAAATTAGAAATGGGGAAAAAAGGGATTCTAGGAGGGATTATTTGTCTTCCTAGAGCCCTTCTCTTCTAGCTTGTGTGGAAATAAAATAATATATGAAATAATAATAAATAATATAATAATGCTTCTTGATCCCGTTCGTCAAAGAATTCTATTCTTAGTTGATATTTTTTCCGAGTTTTTATTCGAACCCCCCTTTTTATGACATATAATATTCTTTTTAATATTCTTTTTTGCATAGAAATAGAATATAGAAATAGAATAGAAATATAAGAAGTAGTGGAGTAGTGGACAAACAACAAAGAGAGGGAATTTTTGTGAGCAAATAGAAAATAGAATAGAACTTCTTCAATGAACTTATTTCTAAAAAAAAATT